ACTGCTAGTACACATCATCTGATAATTCTTAATTGGATAGTTGTAAATAGTCCCAGGGCTATTTACAAGGGATTATCCCGGATCTACGCCAGGTATTGACGGTGATTCTCAAATATTGATAACAGAATGTGATACGACGGAATAGAATGCAATAGAAACAAAGAAAGACAGGGAACGGATTACCCACCCCTAACTCCTAATGGCCAGAGCGAGCCCTTTCATTCTTCTTTTTTTAATTAAGAATTAATTAAATCTCCCCAAGTAGGATTCGAACCTACGACCAATCAGTTAACAGCCGACCGCTCTACCACTGAGCTACTGAGGAACAACGGGAGATTCGATCTCATAGAGTTCAACTCCCGTTCTCAACCCATGAACAATATGAGTCCGAAGCTTCCTTCGTAACTCCTGGAACTTCTTCGTAATGGCTCCGTTCCATGCCTCATTTCATAGTGAACCTCAAAGTGGCTCTATTTTCATTATATTCCATCTATATCCCAATTCCATTCATTTAATATCCCTTTGGTATCAAAAACATAAGAGATGTCATTTATAGTCCATCTCTTTCTATATATGGAAAGTTAAGAAATCATCATATAATAATCGAGAAATTGCAATAGAAAAGAAAAAAGGGAGGTTTGTGATGATTTTGAAATCCTTTCTACTAGGTAATCTATTATCCTTATGCATGAAGATAATAAATTCGGTCGTTGTGGTCGGACTCTATTATGGATTTCTGACCATATTCTCCATAGGACCCTCTTATCTCTTCCTTCTCCGAGCTCGGGTTATGGAAGAAGGAACCGAGAAGGAGATATCAGCAACAACTGGTTTTATTACGGGACAGCTCATGATGTTCATATCGATCTATTATGCGCCTCTGCATCTAGCATTGGGTAGACCTCATACAATAACTGTCCTAGTTCTACCCTATCTTTTGTTTCATTTCTTCTGGAACAATCACAGAAACTTTTTAGATTATGGATCCACTACCAGAAATTCAATGCGTAATCTCAGCATTCAATGTATATTCCTGAATAATCTAATTTTTCAATTATTCAACCATTTCATTTTACCAAGTTCAACATTAGCCAGATTAGTAAACATTTATATGTTTCGGTGCAACAACAAGATATTATTTATAACAAGTAGTTTTCTTGGTTGGTTAATCGGTCACATTTTATTCATTAAATGGGTTGGGTTGATATTATTTTGGATACAGAAAAATTATTCTATTCAATCTAATAAATACTTTGTGTCAGAGTTGAAAAATTTGATAGCTCGAATCTTTAGTATTCTTCTATTTATCACTTGTGTTTACTACTTAGGTAGAATGCCATTACCCATTGTGACTAAAAAACTGAAAGAAAGCTCAGAAACAGAAGAAAGGGTAGAAAGCGAAGAAGACCGCGATGTAGAAATAACTTCTGAAAAGAAAATGAGAGAGACTATAGAGGAACAAAAAGGATATACTAATTATGAAAATTCTTATCTTGATATTTATCAAGAACCCTCAGAATTAGAAAGTAAAGAAGAAAAAAGTATTAGCTGGTTTGAAAAACCTCTTGTGACTTTTCTTTTCGATTATAAACGATGGAATCGTCCATTACGATATATAAAAAATGATCGATTTGAAAATGCTGTACGAAATGAAATGTCACAATATTTTTTTTATCCATGTCCGAGTGATGGAAAACAAAGAATATCTTTTACATACCCACCTAGTTTATCCACTTTTTCAGAAATGATAGAACGAAAAATGTTTTTGTACACGACAGAAAAACTATCTCATGAAAACAAGAATTTATATAATAATTGGATTTATACTAATGAACAAAAAAAAGAGAATCTGAGCAGTGAATTAATAAATCGAATAAAAGTTCTAGAAAAACAAACAGGATCTCTTGTTCCAGATGTGCTAGAAAAAAGAATCAGATTATACAATGATGAAAATGAAGAAGGATATTTGCCTAAAAAATACGATCCTTTTTTAAACGGGCCATATCGCGGAAAAATAAAAAAATTCTATTCACGTTCAATGATAAAGGATTTAATAATTTCCGCAAGGGATTCCATTACGGAGGATTCGATTTGGATAAATAAAATTCATAGTCTACTTCCTAATAATTATCGAGAATTTGAAGATCAAAAAAATGAATTTGTTGATTCTGAGGAATTATTATCGACACATACACATATTGATAATTCTTTAACCCCAATACCTCGAATCGGCGAATTTTCTTCGGAATATCAAACCCAAGAACAAAGAGGAATTGATTCCGAAAATCAAGCAAAAGACTCGAAATTTTTATTCAATGCAATTACAAATGATTCAAATAATGAAACAATTAGAAATAAATTTATTGCAATAGAAGACATCAATAAAAAGGTTCCTCGATGGTCATACAAATTAACCGATGATTTGGAAGAAGAAGAAGAAGAAGAAAATCAAGAAGAGCCAAAAGAGGATCATGAAATTCGTTCAAGAAAAGCCAAACGGGTGGTAATTTACACCGATAAGGATCAGGATGCCGATACTAGTAGTAGTAATAATAGTGATCAAGGAGAAGAGGTATCTTTGATACGTTACTCACAACAATCGGATTTTCGTCGGGACCTAATCAAAGGATCCATGCGTGCTCAAAGACGTAAAACAGTCACTTGGGAAATGTTTCAAGCAAATGCGCACTCGCCACTTTTTTTGGATCAAATTGATAAAACATTTTTTTTTTCCTTTGATTTCTCCGAAATGATGAATCTTATTTTTAGGAATTGGATGAGGGGAGAATCAGAAATTTTGATTTCCGATTCTGAAGAGGAAGAAACAAAAGAAAAAAAGAAAAAAAACAGGGAAAAAAAAGACGAAAATGAGCGTATAGCAATATCAGAAGCCTGGGATACCATTATATTTGCTCAAGCAATAAGGGGTTTGATGTTAGTAACCCAATCCTTTTTGAGAAAATATATTAAATTACCTTTCTTAATAATAGCTAAGAATATTGGACGTATGCTATTATTACAATTCCCCGAGTGGTATGAGGATTTGAGAGATTGGAATAGAGAAATGCATATTAAATGTACTTATAATGGTGTTCAATTATCAGAAACGGAATTTCCCAAAAATTGGTTAACAGATGGTATTCAGATAAAAATTCTATTTCCTTTCTGTCTGAAACCTTGGCAAGGGTCTAAGGTGAGATCCCATTATAGAGATAAAAAAGAGGAAAAAGACAATTTTTGTTTTTTAACAATTTGGGGAACAGAAGTAGAAGTACCATTTGGTTCTCCACGAAAACAGCCTTCTTTTTTTGAACCCATTTTTAATGAATTCAAAAAAAAATATATAAAAGTGAAAAAGAAAATCTTTCTAGTTCTAAAAGTTTTAAAAAAAAAAATAAAATGGTTTATAAGAGCCTTAAAAGAAAAAACAAAATGGATTCAAAAAATAGTTCTAGTTATAAAAGGAATAATAAAAGAATTTGAAAAAAGAAACCCAATTCTATTATTTGAATTAAATAAAAACGAGCTGGTTGAAAGTGAAAAAAATTCCATAATTAGTAATAATAATAATAGCCAGGAATTGATCATTCAAATTCAATCAATAAATTGGACAAATTATTCACTTGTAGAAAAAAAAATGAAAGATCTTATTGATAGGACAATCACGATCAGGAATCAAATAGAACAGATCAAAAAGGACAAAAAAAAAATAATTCCAATTCCTGATATAAATATTATTAGTCCTAACAAGACAAATTTTAATGATAAAAAATCCAAATCATGGAAAGATATTTGGCTAATATTCAAAAGAAGAAAGACCCGATTAATACGTAAATTACATTATTTTATAAAATCCTTCATTGAAAGAATATACATTGATATCTTTCTATATATTATTAACATCCTCAGGGTCAATGTACAATTTTTCGTTAAATCAATAGAAAAAAAAATGGAAAAATCCATTTCTAACAATAAAACTAATCAAGAAGGGACTGATATTGATGAACCGAATAAAAATATGATTCCCTTTATTTTGACTATAAAAAAGTATCTTTTTAATATTAGTAGTAAGAATTTAAATCCTTATTGTGATTTATCCTCTTTGTCCCAAGCATATGTATTTTACAAAATATCACAAATTCAAGCTAGTAACAAATATCACCTGAGACCTGTACTTCAATATCATGGAACTCATCTTTTTCTTAAGGATCAAATTAAGGATTATTGTGAGACACAAGGAATATTTGATTCCAAATCAAAACATAAGCAAATTGATATTAATAAGTCTAGAATAAATGAATGGAAAAGTTGGTTAAAAAGCCATCATCAATACAATTTATCTCAGACTAAATGGTCTCGATTAGTACCTAAAAAGTGGCGAAATGGAGTCAATCAACGTTGTATAATTCAAAATGAGAATTCAATGAAATTGAGTTCATATAAAGAAGAAAAAGATCCATTAATTTGTTATGTAAAACCAAAGTATTACGGAGCAAATTTATTGATGGGTAGTCAAAAAGAAAAATTTAAAAGAAACTGTAGATATGATCTTTTATTACATAAATATATAAACTATGAAAATAGTGAGGACTCGTATATTTCTGAATTACCATTACAAGTAAATAGGGATCGAGAAATTTTATATTCATATAATTTAAATACACAAAAACCTCAATCACTTTATATACTAATGGATATAGATCTTAGTGATTATCTGGGAGAAGAATATTATATATACAGAAAAAAAAATCTGGAGAAAAAATATTTCAATTGTAAAATTTTCCATTTTTTTATTAGACAAAATATGCATATTGATACCTGGATCAATATGCATATTGGTACCAAGATTAATAAAAATACTAAAACTAGAATTAATAGTTATCAAAAATTTTATAATAAGAATATTTTATCTCTCACGATTCATCAAGAAATCAAAACACCCAAATCTAATCAAAAAAGAAACCTTTTTGATTGGATGGGAATGAATCAAGAAAAGTTATATCGCCACATATCAAATCGAAAACCTGAGTTCTTCCCAGAATTTGGAATACTTTATGATACATATAATGCATATAAGATTAAACCATGGATCATACCAATCAAACTACTTCTCAATTTTGACGTAAATGAAAATTCTAATCAAAATAAAAATATCAATGAAAATAAAAAAAAAGATCTTCATATATCATCTAATAAAAAAGAATATTTTGAATTAGAATTTAAGAATCAAGAAAAAAAACAACAATCAAGTCAAGTGAATCTTGAATTCGATGTACAAGAGCAAAAGAAAAAAGATATTGAAGAGGACTACATAGGATCTAAAAATAAAAAAGGTAGAAAAAAAAAACAATACAAGAGCAAGAAAGAAGCGGAATTGGATTTATTCCTAAAAAAATATTTTCTTTTTCAATTAAGATGGGATGATCCTTTAAATCAAAGAATGACCAATAATATCAAGGTATATTGTCTCCTACTTAGATTAGTAAATCCAAAGGAAATTGCTATATCCTCGATTGAAAGAGGAGAAATGAGTTTAGACGTAATGGTGATTCAGAAAGATCTAGCTCTTACAGAATTGATAAAAAATGGAATATTGATTATCGAACCAGTTCGTCTATCTATAAAATGGGATGAAAAATTGATTATGTATCAAATCATGGGTATCTCGTTGGTCAATAAGAATAAATACCAAATTAATGGAAAGCGCATAAAAAAAAAATCTGTTGATAAGAATGATCTTGAAAAATCCATTACGCAACAATATAGCAATATATTTGTAAATGAAAACAAAAATTATTATGATTTCCTTGTTCCTGAACATATTCTATCTACTCGACATCGTAGAGAGTTGAGAATTCTAATTTGTTTCAATTCTAGGAATAAAAATGGAGTAAATGGGATTTCACTATTTGGTAATGAAAACTATGTAAAGAACTGTAAACAATTTATGAATGAAGATCAGTATACTCATACAAACAAATTAATGAAATTCAAATTGTTTATTTGGCCAAATTATCGATTAGAGGACTTAGCTTGTATGAATCGATATTGGTTTAATACCAATAATGGAAGTCGTTTTACCATGTCAAGGATACATATGTATCCGCGATTTCAAAAAAACTGATAATAGATGATAGTGATTTAATATCGTATCAATTAGATGTAGAAATGAATCGACGAAATCCTCTTAGATACAAAGAAATTGAAATTATTCAATTTCGCGAATGCAGAAATGTATTATCCCTTTTTATTCAATTATCCAAATCAAATTTAAAATTTGATTTGGATAAAAAATAAATACAAATTTTTCTGTATACCTATATACCTAATTAAAACGACTAGTATTATTATATTATTAAATCAACTATTATTACGTTTATTATTCCTGATCGGTAAATAGAAAAAAGATATATATAAGAATTTCTTTATTTTATGGTCAAAAATTCATTCATTTCAGTTCTTCCACAAGAAAAAGAAGAAAACAGGGGATCCGTCGAATTTCAAGTATTCAGCTTCACTAATAAGATACGGAAACTTACTTTACATCTCGAATTGCACAAAAAAGATTTTTTATCTCAGAGGGGTCTTCGAATAATTCTGGGAAAACGCCAACGATTACTAGCTTATTTGGCAAAGAAAAATAAAGTACGTTATAAAAAATTAATAGGTCAACTGGATATTCGAGAGCAAAAAACTCGTTAATTTGACTGCAAATTTTTGGAAATGAATTTAGATTATAAATTCATTCATTTTCATTTATGAAATTTTTATTTTTATTATTATTTATTGTTAGAATATTTTATTAGTATATTATTAGTATTAGAATTACTAGATATAAGAATTATTATTAAGAATTAATTATTAGATCTTGCATTTTAATGAACCTCGTTTTGAGAAATTCATGAAATAATGAATCGAGGAAAAAGATATGACTGTACCGGCTACAAGAAAGGATCTCATGATAGTCAATATGGGTCCTCAACACCCATCAATGCATGGTGTTCTTCGACTGATCGTTACTCTCGATGGTGAAGATGTTATTGACTGTGAACCCATATTGGGTTATTTACACAGAGGGATGGAAAAAATTGCGGAAAACCGAACAATTATACAATATCTCCCCTATGTAACACGTTGGGATTATTTAGCTACTATGTTCACAGAAGCAATAACTGTAAATGCGCCAGAACTGTTGGGAAATATTCAGGTACCTCAAAGAGCCAGCTATATCCGAGTAATTATGCTAGAGCTGAGTCGTATAGCTTCTCATTTATTATGGCTTGGGCCCTTTATGGCGGATATTGGCGCGCAGACTCCTTTTTTCTATATTTTCAGAGAGAGAGAATTGATATATGATCTATTCGAAGCTGCCACAGGTATGCGAATGATGCATAATTATTTCCGTATAGGAGGAGTAGCTGCTGATCTACCTTATGGCTGGATAGATAAATGTTTGGATTTCTGCGATTATTTTTTAACGGGAGTTGCCGAATATCAAAAACTTATCACTCGCAATCCCATTTTTTTGGAACGAGTTGAAGGAATAGGTATTATTGATGGGGAAGAAGCAATAAATTGGGGTTTGTCAGGACCCATGTTACGAGCTTCTGGAATACAATGGGATCTTCGTAAAGTTGATGATTATGAGTGTTACAATGAATTCGATTGGGAAGTCCAATGGCAAAAGGAAGGAGATTCATTAGCTCGTTATTTAGTACGAATCGGTGAAATGATAGAATCTATAAAAATTATTCAACAAGCTCTGGAAGGAATTCCTGGGGGGCCCTATGAAAATTTAGAAGTACGACGCTTTGATAAAACAAAGAATTCGGAATGGAATGATTTTGAATACAGATTCATTAGTAAAAAACCTTCACCCAATTTTGAATTATCGAAACAAGAACTTTATGTTAGAGTAGAAGCCCCAAAGGGAGAATTAGGAATTTTTCTAATGGGGGATCAGAGTGTTTTTCCTTGGAGATGGAAAATTCGTCCGCCCGGTTTCATCAATTTGCAAATTCTTCCTCAGCTAGTTAAAAGAATGAAATTGGCTGATATCATGACAATACTAGGTAGTATAGATATCATTATGGGGGAGGTTGATCGTTGAAATGATAATCGATACGAGGGAAGTACAAGCTATAAATTCTTTTTCTGGATCGGAATTCTTAAAAGAGATCTATGAACTCATATGGATCCTTGTCCCTATTTTTATCTTGATATTAGGAATTACAATAGGCGTATTAGTAATTGTGTGGTTAGAAAGAGAAATTTCCGCGGGGATACAACAACGTATTGGGCCTGAATACGCCGGCCCATTAGGAATTCTTCAAGCTCTAGCAGATGGAACAAAACTGCTTTTTAAAGAGGATATCCTCCCTTATAGAGGAGATATTCGATTATTCAGTGTGGGACCGGCTATAGCAGTCATATCAACCCTACTAAGTTATTTAGTAATTCCTTTTGGATATAATCTTGTTTTATCCGATCTCAGTATAGGTGTTTTTTTATGGATCGCCATTTCTAGTATTGCTCCGATTGCGCTTCTTATGTCAGGGTATGGGTCGAATAATAAATATTCTTTCTCAGGTGGTCTACGAGCTGCTGCTCAATCCATTAGTTATGAAATACCATTAACTCTATGTGTGTTATCAATATCTCTACGTGTGATTCGTTAAAAAATGGGCTTTCCCCCTTTCCTTTATTTCTAATATAGAAAAAAGATTGAATGTATTGAATAAGTATCTTTATTTTTTTATTCATCATTCGGGTGGATAAGTTAAACCAGATAGTTATATGAGTGAAACAAAACAGCTTAGAAATTCGCAGTAAGATGATTAAATCTCATTCCCTATGTACAAGAGTAAAGTGGAAGTAAATATAAACAGCATAAAATAAACTGTTTACCCCAAGACTGAGATTGTTTCATTAGTCATCATGTCTTGAAGCGGGTGCAAAAGATCAAGTGTATGGAGTTTATACTACTGTCTTGTATGTATTACCATACCAGGATCAATCAAAAATTAGTGGACGGGTAGAAACACCAAGATACGCAAAAGATTAGTAATACAGATAATGTAAAATATCAAAAGAAGTTAGTTAAGGTATTTCTACATAAATAAAACGAATCATAATAAGGACTTTAAATTAGTAGAAATGATCAAGCAGTACTTATCCACGATTCCGATCTAGAGTATGTTCCTATCCACTGATTAAAGAAATGACTATCAAGAACGAATTAATCCCTTTTTCCTTTTTATTTATTTTTTAGAATATCGAAACAAGAATAGGAACAAAAGAAATGATGAGTGTAGAATGAATGAGAAAAATGAATAAGAAATAAGAAAAGATTTTTATTTTATTTATTTTTTCTACATACATATATAATTTTTATCATGATTCATGAACTAGTGTCTAATTCTTTTTCGTAATCAAAAGATATGAACTGAAATAAATATCTATTGATACAACAAGTATTTTATTGAAGGAATAAGTTAAGTTATTACTCAAAAAAAAGAAAAAAAAAAGGGATGAGATCAATTCAGAAGCAGTTTTTATTTGTTATTCTAGCAGACAGAATTCCATCGGTCTAATTTAGGATGGGACTCTTTGATATGATATGTCTTTATTATATCCATTCTACCCAACGAATGGATACTGAAATTCATGTTAATATTGAACGAGTCCTTACATTTATTTGTGACCATAGAGGAGCCGTATGAAGCTGAGGTCTCACGTACGGTTCTGGAGTAGCGATGGGAACAGGAATGTTATCATCGACTATGATTATCTAATAGTTCAAGTACAGTTGATATAGTTGAGGCCCAGTCCAAATATGGTTTTTGGGGGTGGAATATTTGGCGCCAACCTATTGGGTTTATAGTTTTTCTAATTTCTTCTCTAGCGGAATGTGAAAGATTACCTTTCGATTTACCAGAAGCAGAGGAAGAATTAGTAGCAGGTTATCAAACCGAATATTCAGGTATCAAATATGGTTTATTTTATGTTGCTTCTTACCTAAATTTATTAGTTTCTTCATTATTTGTAACAGTTCTTTACTTAGGTGGATGGAATTTATCTATTTTACCTATTTTATTTATTCCCGATATTTTTGGAATAGATAAAATGGGGGGGGTCTTTGGAATGATAATCGGTATTCTTATTACATTAGTTAAAGCTTATTTGTTCCTGTTTATTTCTATTACAACAAGATGGACTTTACCGAGGATGAGAATGGACCAACTATTAAATCTTGGATGGAAATTTCTTTTACCTATTTCTTTGGGTAATCTATTATTGACAACCTCTTCCCAACTTGTTTCACTATAAATAATAAATAAGAGAATACGATAATGACATTATAAATTCATAATAACCTATCTTAAACAAGAGAAAGAAACATCAACTTATTTATTTCATAGATATTTACAATATGTTCCCTATGGTAACTGGATTCATGAATTATGGTCAACAAACAGTACGAGCTGCAAGGTATATCGGTCAAGGTTTCATGATTACCTTATCCCATACAAATCGTTTACCTGTAACTATTCAATATCCTTATGAAAAATTAATTACATCGGAACGTTTCCGTGGTCGAATCCATTTTGAATTTGATAAATGTATTGCGTGTGAAGTATGCGTTCGTGTATGTCCTATAGATCTACCCGTTGTTGATTGGAGATTGAAAACAGATATTAAAAAGAAACAATTGCTTAATTATAGTATTGATTTTGGAGTATGTATATTTTGTGGTAACTGTGTCGAGTATTGCCCAACAAACTGTTTATCAATGACTGAAGAATATGAGCTTTCCACTTATGATCGTCACGAATTGAATTACAATCAAATAGCTTTGGGTCGGTTACCTATGTCAGTAATTGGAGATTACACAATTCAAGCAATTAGGAATTCAAAGCAAATCAAAATAGACAAAGATAAATCTTTGGATTCAAAATCAATTACTAATTATTAAATTTTATATAATATAAGCAATCGGATAAGCAATTGGGGCTTTTTTATTTTAATATTGATTAATTTAATCAATAACTAGAACTCATAACTATTGATTGTTGAGAATTACTGTTTAATTTTAATGAAGAAGATTTAAATTTCAAATTGAGAGAATTATTTAGTTCATTCCTCTATAATCACACTACATTAAGATTAAATTCAATTAGTAACATATCATATACAAGAAAAAAATGGGGTAATTTCTTTTTCCTGGACTATTCAATAAAGTCATGAAATATTTCGACTTATTTATCTCTTACATTATACATAATGGGTTTAACTGGACCAATACATGATATTCTTGTAGTATTTCTGGGATCAGTTCTTATATTAGGAAGTCTAGGGGTAGTTTTATTTACCAATCCTATTTTTTCTGCCTTTTCATTGGGATTGGTTCTTGTTTGTATATCCTTATTATACATTTTATCGAACTCCTATTTCGTAGCTGCTGCGCAGCTCCTTATTTATGTAGGTGCTATAAATGTTTTAATCATATTTGCTGTGATGTTCACAAATAGTTCCGAATATTATAATGATTTCCACCTTTGGACTGTTGGGGATACGGTTACTTCATTAGTCTGTACAAGTATTCTTTTTTCACTAATTACTACTATCCTAGAGACATCATGGTATGGGATTATTTGGACTACAAGATCAAACCAAATTATAGAGCAGGATCTAATAAATAATGTTCAACAAATTGGTATTCATTTATCAACGGACTTCTTTCTTCCATTTGAACTAATTTCTATAATTCTTTTAGTTGCCTTGATAGGTGCAATTAGTATGGCTCGTCAATAATGAGTACAAATTCTTAGAATTATAAATTCTAAATGAAAAATAAAAGAATGTCTTGTTTTATCATGTCTTATTTTTATAACACTTATTTTTATTTTCATTCATATATATTATTATAACATATTTGAGTGTAGTATAAAAATTATATGTAAAAAAAATAAATAAACTACTATAAGATAAGCAAAGCTTTTAATTGTATCTATCACCAATACCTTATTTTTTATTTTGTTCTGTAATTATTTTATTTATATTGGAATTGTTTGAATGAATATTCATTCATATTGAACTGAATCCAGATTGATAAGGAGTTAGTCAATGATGTTTGAGCATGCACTTTTTTTGAGTGCCTATTTATTTTCTATCGGTATCTATGGATTGATCACAAGTCGAAACATGGTTAGAGCGCTTATGTGTCTTGAACTTATACTAAATTCGGTTAATATCAATCTCGTAACATTTTCTGATTTATTCGATGGCCGTCAATTAAAAGGAGACATTTTCTCGATCTTTGTTATAGCCATTGCAGCCGCAGAAGCAGCAATTGGACTAGCTATTGTTTCATCAATCCATCGTAACAGAAAATCAACTCGAATCAATCAATCGAATTTGTTGAATAAATAGTTGTAATCATATAATCAGATATAATTAATAATATACTATTTTAATGTAGAATAAAATTATTTATTCTTTTTTTATTATTATTAATTTTATTTTATTATTAATTTTGATATTCACTAATTTTAATTAGATTAACATGTACGACTAGTATTACCATATATTGCTTTGTTGAAACAAAAATTAAAGTTTATTGGTCCTTTTTCGCGAACATATCCAGAAATAGATTGATTCTAAAAAATTCTGGTAAACCACTGATTTGTCTGGTATCTATAATATATAATTCATTTACTACTGATTTTTTTACCAGATCAAAATATTTTATTTCCAAAACTGAAATTTATAGATCCAATGTCACATTCAGTAAAAATTTATGATACATGTATAGGATGTACTCAATGTGTACGAGCTTGCCCTACGGATGTGTTAGAAATGATACCTTGGAACGGATGTAAAGCTAAGCAAATTGCTTCCGCACCAAGAACTGAGGACTGTGTAGGTTGTAAGAGATGTGAATCCGCTTGTCCAACAGATTTTTTGAGTGTTCGTGTTTATTTATGGCATGAGACAACCTCTAGTATGGGTCTAGCTTATTGATTGATACGTTACAAAAAACTCCACTTGAATCGTTTGATTCCTTTTTTTACCGACAAAAATCCGTACTCAGAATAATATATTTTCTTGAGTACGGGTTTTTATGGTCAAAGCGTATCTTGTCTTTACTACGAGTTATTTTCCTTGGTTAACAATAATTGTAGTTTTGCCGATATTTGCGGGTTCCTCAATTTTTTTTCTCCCACATAGAGGAAATAAGGTGATTAGGTGGTATACTATATGTATATGCCTTTTAGAGCTCCTTCTAACGACCTATGTATTTTGTTATCATTTCCAATTGGACGATCCATTAACACAATTGGGGGAGGATTATAAATGGATAAATCTTTTTGATTTTCACTGGAGATTGGGAATCGATGGACTTTCTATAGGACCCATTTTATTGACAGGGTTTATCACTACTTTAGCGACTTTAGCGGCTTGGCCAGTTACTCGAGATTCGCGATTGTTTTATTTCCTGATGTTAGCAATGTACAGCGGCCAAATAGGATCATTTTCCTCTCGAGACCTTTTACTTTTTTTTATCATGTGGGAGTTAGAATTAATTCCCGTTTACTTACTTTTATCTATGTGGGGGGGTAAAAAACGTCTTTACTCAGCTACAAAGTTTATTTTATACACTGCGGGGGGTTCTATTTTTCTCTTAATAGGGGTTTTGGGTATAGGTTTATATGGTTCCGACGGGCCAATATTGAATTTTGAAACATTAGCTAATCAATCATATCCCATAGTTTTGGAAATTCTATTATATTTTGGCTTTCTTATTGCTTATGCTGTCAAATTACCGATTATACCCCTACATACATGGTTACCAGATACCCACGGAGAAGCGCATTACAGTACATGTATGCTTCTGGCTGGAATCTTATTAAAAATGGGAGCGTATGGATTGATTCGAATAAATATGGAATTTTTACCCCACGCTCATTCTATATTTTCTCCGTGGTTCGTGATAGTGGGAACGATACAAATAATTTATGCAGCTTCAACCTCTTTCGGTCAACGTAACTTAAAAAAGAGAATAGCCTATTCCTCCGTATCTCATATGGGTTTTATAATTATAGGAATTGGTTCTATAACCAACGCGGGGCTCAATGGAGCCGTTTTACAACTAATCTCTCATGGATTTATTGGTGCTGCGCTTTTTTTCTTAGGGGGAACAGGCTGTGATAGAACGCATCTTGTTTATCTTGACGAAATGGGGGGAATATCCATCCCAATGCCAAAATTATTTACCTTGTTCAGTAGTTTCTCGATGGCCTCTCTTGCATTGCCGGGAATGAGTGGTTTTGTTGCGGAATTAGTAGTATTTTTTGGAATAATTACCAGCCCAAAATATCTTTTAATGCCAAAAATACTAATTACTTTTGTAATGGCAATTGGAATGATATTAACTCCTATTTATTTATTATCTATGTTACGTCAAATGTTCTATGGATACAAATTATTTAATGCTCAAAAGTCTTATTTTGTGGATTCTGGGCCACGAGAACTATTTGTTTCGATTTGTATCTTTTTGCCCGTAATAGCAATTGGTATTTATCCTGATTTTGTTTTCTCGCTATCAGTTGATAAAGTACAAGCTATTGTATCTAATTACTTTCATAGATAGTTTTGATGAATAAAGCAAAGCGAAGAGTCGAATAATTATACGATTTTCCTTTTTTTTTTAATAATTCGCTGTACAACGCAAAAGAAGTGAATTAAAATGGAAATGAGATGTATCTCGAGTTTTTGAGAACCATTTAATCCCCTTTTTGAGTGATAAATGGTTCTCAAAAACTCACACAAAATTTATATTATATGGAAGGATCCCTTGATGTATTCTCTTTAAATAGTTTACTCAACTAGATAGGAATGAGAATGAACCATAACTATGTAAACCTATTCCTAATAGATTAACCCCAAAATAGCATATCCAAATTATAAGAAATCCTATAGAAGCTACAATTGCCGAATTAATACCTTGAAAATTTTGGTTTGTTCTGGTATGTAAATAAATTGCATATATAGTCCAAGTAATAAATGCCCATGTTTCTTTAGGATCCCAATTCCAATAAGATCCCCATGCTTCATTAGCCCATACTGCGCCAGAAAGTATGCCTATGGTTAAAAAGGTAAACCCTAGACTAATGACACGATAACTCCAATAATCTAATCTTTGAGTGAATTGATATTTATAATAGTTTTTAAATGGAAGAAAAGAAGTATTTTGTAAAACATTTCTTTTATCATGCAAGTGAATTGCACCAAAGAAAAATGAGCTAATTAAGGAATTTTTACCCTTATAAAAAATATTGATGTTTTTTCGAAATGTAATGACTAAAAGAGCAATTGAAAATAAGGATCCAAATAAAAGAGCTGCATAGCTCAATAACATCATACTTACGTGCATCATCAACCACTGAGATTGCAAAGCGGGTACTAATATTGCGGATTGATGCATTCCAGTTGAAAAACCAGAAGTGGCGAAACCTTGGGTAAAAATCGCACTTGGTGCCGTTATTGCGCTTAAATAATTTTTATTTTTATGATTTTTAAAATACAGAATCATATGAATAATGAGGAAACTCCACGAAAGGAACATTAATGATTCGTATAAATTACTTAGCGGGAAATGCCCCGAATAAATCCAACGAATAACTAATAAGCCTGTTATAGATAAAAAAGTAGCTATCATCCCCTTTTCTGATGAATTACATAGTCCTTCGATTTCATGAACTAATAAATTCATCAAATGAATCATAATAACAACGGAAATAATCGAAAAAGAGATATGAGTTAATATATGTTCTAGAGTCACAAATATCATAAATAAAAAAAATGGTCCAATTACTTACAGAATGAAAATCAGGAATTGAATACATTACATTATAGGATTTATTGTATTCTTTTTATATTTTATATTAGAGCATGCCGCCACTCGGACTCGAACCGAGATGCTCTAGCACTGCTTCCTAAGAGCAGCGTGTCTACCGATTTCACCATGGCGGCTTGCTTGAAATAATAATAGCTCGTAGAGCTTGAATCGTCCAGATTTAAGGCAATATGGTTTCGAAAATAAAAATATTAGAATAGATTTTTTTTTCAATGAAAAAGAAATAGAATTTGATATGTATCACAATTTAATTACTAAGTCCAAATAATTTATCGAAATAATATTTCGATAACTTGGTACCATTAAATGGGATAATATTAATTATAGTATACTGGTACATAATTTATGATAAGATCGATTTATTATGAAACCAATTAAATATTGGCCTAATAAATACATAAAAAACAAAAGATTTGCAATCGATATTTCGATTTCACTATACTTTTCACAAAAATTATATATATATATATAATTATATATAATTTTTGTGAAAGATTAATTGGTAAGAAAAAATTTATGTACCGTGAATGCTAATTCTAGAATAATGAAAATAGAAATATTCAATATATATTAAAACCAGTAAACTAGAACTCAATAAACGGAAGAATTCTTATTTTTTCTATATATTAGAACAACTAATTATATTACAACAACGAGTTTTAAATTATATTGAATTGAGAACATTATTTATTTTATAAATTCTTTTTTCTAGCCATATTAATTCAGATTATTCCAAGTCAAGGCTTTATTATTTGTTTGTTTGCCGTACAAAAAAACTTTTTGAATTTCCTGTCGAAACAGACTTAGCTAAAGAAAAAGCTTTAACTGCAGCCAAATATCCTTTTTTCTTCCAAATATTTTTACGAATACGTTTTTTTGATATAGAAGTACGTTTTTTTGGAACTGCCATTCAAAAGCGAAATTACTAATTTTTATTGTTGTATGTGAAAGACATGTATTGACGGATCGTTCTTTTTATTCATTATCTGTACTTAATTTTATAGATAATGTAATTATTTTTCATAAGATATAAATACTTTTTGTCTGATAATACTATCTATTTATATAACTATCTTATATATATATAAGATAGTTATATATTATGTATTTTATTAATAGAGTTTGGATTGGGTAAAAAAACTTCCCTAATAATCATTTTTTATTTTTTATTATATTGTATATTGAGTCAAATTATTCGCATATACTAAATCCATACATATTTGAATCAAGCACTATTTTTGGTATAACTATTTTTTCTTACTATACTATATCGTTATAAAATATCGTTATAAATTATCAAAATAGTACAATCATTCAAAAATAGTTATATATTAGATTCTGTATCTTAATAAATATTTTTCTTTAATTAATAACTAAATAATAGTCTTGATCCGGTTATTTGGTCATATTATTTGACCAAATAAATTAGAACTTTTTGAGTTTCTCAAAAAGATATGATATGAAAAAAGTGAGATCAGACTAATTAATAATAATAATATTTGAGTTCTTTCTAAAAAAGATAAAAATTGCTGAATCGAAAACAATAACAATTAATAAGAATAAAAAAATTAAAAATTGATTTTATTATGGAACATACATATCAATATGCTTGGATAATACCTTTCCTTCCACTTCCTGTCACTATGTCAATAGGATTTGGACTTCTGCTTGTTCCAACAGCAACAAAAAATCTTCGTCGTATATGGGCTTTTTATAGCATTTTATTTCTAAGTATAGCTATGGTTTTTTCCGTCAATTTAGCTATTCAGCAAATAAATGGAAGCTTTATCTATCAATATCTATGGTCTTGGACTATTAATAATGATTTTTCCTTAGAATTCGGATACTTAATCGATCCACTTACTTCCATTATGTCAATATTAATCACTACCGTTGGAATCATGGTTCTTATTTATAGTGATAATTATATGTCTCACGATCAAGGATATTTGAGATTTTTTGCTTATATGAGTTTTTTCAATGCTTCCATGTTGGGATTAGTTACTAGTTCTAATTTAATACAAATTTATATTTTTTGGGAGCTGGTGGGGGTGTGCTCATATTTATTAATAGGTTTTTGGTTCACACGATCAATTGCAGCAAGTGCTTGTCAAAAAGCTTTTGTAACTAATCGGGTAGGGGACTTTGGTTTATTATTAGGAATTCTGGGTTTTTATTGGATGACAGGTAGTTTTGAATTTCGAGATTTGTTCGAAACATTTAATAAGTTAATTCATAATAATGGGGTAAATTCTTTATTTGCTACTCTATGTGCTTTCCTGTTGTTCGCCGGTGCAATTGCTAAATCTGCGCAATTCCCCCTTCATGTATGGTTACCTGATGCTATGGAGGGGCCCACTCCTATTTCAGCTCTTATACATGCTGCTACTATGGTAGCAGCGGGCATTTTTCTTGTAGCTAGACTTCTTCCTCTTTTCACGGTTATACCTTATATAATGAATTTCATTTCTTTAATAGGTGTAATAACACTACTATTGGGAGCCACTTTGGCTCTTGCTCAAAGAGACATTAAGAGAAGTTTAGCCTATTCTACAATGTCTCAATTGGGTTATATTATGTTAGCTCTAGGTATAGGCTCTTATCGGGCTGCTTTATTTCATTTGATCACTCATGCCTATTCTAAAGCATTATTATTTTTGGGATCGGGGTCCATTATACATTCAATGGAACCCATTGTTGGATATTCACCAGATAAAAGTCAAAATATGGCTCTTATGGGCGGTTTAACAAGATATGTTCCAATTACAAAAACGACTTTTTTATTAGGTACACTTTCTCTTTGTGGTATTCCACCTCTTGCCTGTTTTTGGTCCAAAGATGAAATTCTTAATGATAGTTGGTTGTATTCACCGATTTTCGCAATAATAGCAACTTTCACAGCGGGATTAACCGCATTTTATATGTTTCGAATATATTTACTTACTTTCGAGGGATATTTACATGTTCATTTAAAAAATTACAGTGGAATTAAAATCAGTTCCCTATATTCCATATCTTTATGGGGGAAAGAAGCACCAAAATTGATAAAGAAAAATTTACTTTTATCACCAACGAATAGTAATGCAAGTGTTTCTTTTTTTTCGAAAAATATATATAAACTTGATGGGAATGTAATAAATCAGATACGAAATTTTAGTACTCATTTTGGAAAAAAATACACTTCTATCTATCCACATGAATCGGATAATACTATGCTATTTCCACTGCTTATATTGGTACTATTTACTTTATTCGTTGGATCCATTGGAATTTCTTTTGGTCAAGGAGTAATGCATTTAGATCTATTATCCAAATGGTTGATTCCACCAGAAAACTTTTTCCACACGGATTCTCATCATTCTGAGAGTTGGTATGAATTTATAAAAAATGCAATTTATTCCGTAGGTATAGCATCTTTTGGAATATGCATAGCATCCATTCTTTATGGGTCTGTTTATTCATCTTTCCAAAATTTTTATTTAAAAAATTCCTTTGTGAAAATGGGTTCTAAGAGAATTTTATTGGATCCAATAGTAAATGCGATATACAATTGGTCATATAATCGGGGCTATATAGATTTTGTTTATACAACAATCTTAACTAGGGGTATAAGAGTATTGTCTGAACTAAGTTATTTTTTTGATAGATGTGTAATTGACGGAATTATAAATGGTATTGGTATTGGAAGTTTCCTTATAGGAGAGGGGTTAAAATATATCGGAGGTGGACGAATTTCATCTTATCTTTTTTTATATTTATTCTATTATGTATCAACTTTTTTACTAATTTATTTTTTGAGTTTATAAGAATGGATTCTTATTATTTTTTTTTTTATTTTTTATTAGAATTGGAGTTTTAAACTTATATAAGATACGAGATAAAAATAAGGGAGAAATTATTAAGAATTTAAAAATATCATAACAATTTCTTTATTTCTTCGTTTTATATTTATTATTTATTTCTTTATATATATATATAATATGTATATTATGTATATATATATATATAATATGTATATTATGTATATATTATATATATAATATATACATATTATTTTAATATTTATAATTGATATAATTTA